TTTGTGCTTTGTTCTCTTCCTTTCATGTGTTTCTTTTAGTAATGCTTGTTTCTGTACCGTTGGTGGGTCTCACTTACCCCAGGCGAAGTTTTATTCTTGCTTGATTGTTCAGTGTTTGCTTGCTCTATATGTAAGTTTTTGCGTGTTTGGTCTATTTTTCTCTAAATGGGTTGAGTACGATATGGGTTGCCTTTACTTTCATTAGTTGTTATTGGTTAATTGGGATGGTCTTTATCCAGCAATGCATTTTAGTTTCGGTTAAATTTTGTGCCAGCAGCCGCGGTTATACCTTGGGGGCATTTGAATTTGTTTGGTTTGGTAGTTTTATGGTCAATTTTTTATTTTTAATGTTTGGTTATTTTGGGTGAAATTTTTATTTTTGTTAGTGTTTATTGTTTGTTTGGAGGCTGCGAAACTCTTGTTTATAGACTAGGATTAGATACCCTATTATTTTGAGTGTTAATTGTTTGTGCCTGAGTAGTATTAGTTGTGTTCTTGAAACTTAAAGAATTTGGCGGTATCCTACTCCGTTCAGAGGAATCTGTCTCGTTATCGATAGTCCGCGTTGGACCTTACTTAGGGTTAATTTTGGTTTGTATACCGCCGTTTATTGATTGTCTTTTTAGAGTTTCTTAAATTTTCTGGTTTCTTTAATTTGATTTATTGCAGGTCAAGGTGCAGCTTTTTCTAAGTGTAATGATGGATTACAGTGTAATGTGTTGTTTGGATTGTTTATTTTAATATTGGCATGAAATTGGATTTGGTTGTAATGTTTTGTAGATTGTTTTCATGATAGTTTGGTTCTAGGATATGTACACATCGCCCGTCGCTCTCATTTAAGTTGTTGATGAGATAAGTCGTAACAAAGTGGCTGTACCGGAAGGTGTGGCTGGAATGATTCAGATCATTTCTGATAGTTGAGTTTTCATTTACGCTGAATTATTGTGCCGTGCGATTCGGCATGGTCTGATTTTAGTTTATTCTCTTGCTTTAATTTTGTTGTCTTTCTTTTGTTGTTAATTGAAGTATCATTTTGTTGTTGTATTTTTTTGATTTAATTTTTGTTGCGATAGTTTACTTGTACTGTGAAGGGTTGTTGGTCTTTTTGTGGAAGTTGATTTTGTTTATTGTACCTTGTGTATCAGGGTTCATTGAATTTTATTATTTATTTTTATTTCCCGATTTTGAAGGAGTTAATGGTTTATATTGGTTGGTGTTTCATCATCATCAGTAATGGGTTGTTGGTAGTGATATGTTATTCGTCTTTGTTGGTTTCTGGTTTTCCAAGAAATGAATTTAATTCATGCGTTTTGTTTAAAGTTTATTGTCGGTTTATTGCTTTTTATTTGATGTTAAGATTGGGGGGGACTAGCTCCTTATTTTATTATTATAACTTTGTGTTTGGTTATTTACCTTTGTGGATTTTATGGTGATTTTCAATTTGATTATGTTAAAATTTTATTTGTTCTTTTTTTTATTTACTTGTGGTTTGGTCTATTTATTGGAATGTTTTCTTTATTTTGTTTTGGTTAGTAATTATTATGGAATTAGTAAATTTTATTTTTGTGGTGTTTTTTGGTGTTAATTTCTTTTAAGGAATTAGGCAAATTTTTTATGTCCGCCTGTTTAACAAAAACATCTTTTCTTGTTAGTCTCTGAAGTATGGCCTGCCCACTGACGTTTATTTAGTTGAAGGGCCGCGGTATTTTGACCGTGCAAAGGTAGCATAGTCATTAGTTCTTTAATTGTGATCTGGTATGAATGGCTTGACGAGACATGGGCTGTCTTGGATTATTGGATTTATTGTTGAATTTGGACTTTAGGTTAAAATTCTTAGATGTTTTTATGGGACGAGAAGACCCTATAGAGTTTGACATTTGATTGCGTATTTCTTATTGTTTGTTTTAAATTTTTGCGTATCTTTTGTTTTGTTGGGGTGATGGGAGGAATTTATTTAACTCCTCTTTTATGTGGTATATTGATTTATATTAGTTTTGATCCATTTATTTTGATTATAAGATTAAATTACCTTAGGGATAACAGCGTTATCTTCCTTGAGAGTTCTTATTGGCGGGGGGGTTTGCGACCTCGATGTTGGATTAAGATTAATTTTTGGTGTAGGAGCTGAATTGATTGGGTCTGTTCGACCTTTAAAATCTTACATGATCTGAGTTCAAACCGGCGTGAGCCAGGTTGGTTTCTATCTATAATGAATTTTATGTCTTAGTACGAGAGGACCGGGCATTTGGAATAATTTTTTTATATTGGTTGTTGTTAATGTGGCTATTTTGGCAGATAAGTGCGTTGGATTTAGAATCTTTTAATGTGAGTTTTGCTTGCAGGTAGTATGATGTTGAGTTTGTTTTTCCTTGTTATTGTTTTTTTGTTGTTAATGATTTTTGTCATGGTGGGGGTTGCCTTTCTTACTCTTATGGAGCGTAGGGTTTTGGGTTATATTCATATTCGTAGGGGTCCCAATAGGGTTGGATTTGTTGGTGTTTTTCAGCCTTTTAGTGATGCTATTAAGTTGTTTTCTAGGGAACAGTATTTTCCTTTAGTTTCTAATTATTTGGTTTATTATTTTTCTCCTGTCTTTGGGTTTTTCCTTTCTTTATTGGTTTGGTTGTTAGTTCCCTATTTGAGAGGCTTTTTTTCTTTTGATTTAGGCTTGCTTTTTTTTTTGGCTTGTACTAGCCTTGGTGTTTATACTGTTATGATTGCTGGTTGGTCTTCTAATTCTAGTTATTCTTTGTTGGGTGGTCTTCGTGCCTTGGCTCAGACTATTTCTTATGAGGTAAGACTAGCTTTTATTTTACTTTCTTTCGTCGTTTTGGTTTTTAGATATAATTTGGCTTATTTTTATTATTTTCAGGTTTATTTGTGGTTGATTTTTTTCTCTCTTCCTTTATCTTTTGTTTGGTTTATTTCTTGTTTGGCTGAGACTAATCGTACCCCTTTTGATTTTGCTGAGGGGGAGTCTGAGCTTGTCTCTGGCTTTAATGTTGAGTATGGTGGTGGTGGTTTTGCTCTGATTTTTTTAGCTGAGTATGCCAGTATTCTTTTCATGAGATTGCTGTTTTGTATTATTTTCTTGGGTAGTGATCTTTATTCTTTCTTTTTTTATGTTAGGGTGGTTTTTGTTTCTTTTTTGTTTGTTTGGGTTCGAGGTACTTTGCCTCGTTTCCGTTATGATAGGTTGATGTATTTGGCTTGAAGGAGATTTTTGCCACTTTCGTTGAATTATCTCTTGTTTTTTGTTGGGTTTAGGTGCTTTGTTTTCTGTTTGTTATAGTGTATTAATTTAGGTACTTAGAAGTTAATAGAAGACTTGAACTTCTTTCATGATGTTTTCAAGGCATCAGGCGATTCTTGGCTTTTTAACTTTAGTTTGTTATCTTATCTCATAAGTTTAATGTTGTTGGATTTATTAGGTAGTATGTGAAGTATATAATTGTTAGGATTTGTCCTGTTAGGATGTATGGGTCTTCCACGGGTCGTGCTCCGATTCATGTTAGTAGTACGACTGTATTTGTTATTGTTCAGAATAGTGCTTGGTTGATTGGGTAGAATTGTATTCCTCGGAACTTTGACTTGGTTATGGGTATGATGAACAGGATTGCAATTGATATTGCAAGGGCAATTACTCCTCCTAGCTTGTTGGGGATTGATCGTAGGATTGCGTATGCAAATAGGAAGTATCATTCTGGCTGGATGTGTACTGGTGTTACTATGGGGTTGGCCGGCGTGAAGTTGTCTGGGTCTCTTAGTATGTATGGTTCTTTTAAGGTTAGCATTGTTAGAAGTATAATGGTGATTGCGAATCCTAGGATGTCTTTTACTGTAAAGTATGGGTGGAATGGGATTTTGTCTGTGTTCTTGTTTAGTCCTAGTGGGTTATTTGATCCTGTTTGGTGTAAGAACAGTAGGTGGATTATTACTATTGCTGTGATTGCGAATGGTATTAGGAAGTGTAGTGCGAAGAATCGTGTTAGTGTTGCGTTGTCTACTGCAAACCCTCCTCATACTCATTGTACTACTTCTTTTCCTACATATGGAATGGCTGATAGTAGGTTGGTGATTACTGTGGCTCCTCAGAATGATATTTGTCCTCATGGTAATACGTATCCTAGGAATGCTGTTGCTATCGTTAGGAATAGGATTAGGACTCCTACTGATCATGTGTGTATGAATTTGTATGATCCGTAATATATGTTTCGTCCAGTGTGTATGTAGATGCATACGAAGAATAGTGATGCTCCGTTTGCGTGTAGGGTTCGTAGTAGCCAGCCGTGGTTTACGTCTCGGCAGATGTGGCTAATTCTATTGAATGCGTATTCGATGTTTGGGCAGTAGTGTATGGCTAGGAATAGTCCTGTGATGATTTGTATAATTAGGCAGATTCCGAGTAGTGATCCGAAGTTTCATCATCCTCTAATTGTGGATGGTGTGGGTAGGTCTACAAGGGCGTTTCTTGCAATTTTGATTAGTGGGTGTTTATTTCGTATAGGTTTGTTCATTAGTTTGAATGTCGTAGGGGTCCTTTGGATACGTTAATGATGTTTACTACTACGATTAGGGTTAGTAGTATATATGTTACTAGCAGGATTGTTATTGTTCCTATGATTTGGTTGTATATGATGGTTGTTGTTGTTGTGATTTCTCTTTCTATTATTGTTTCGTGTTCGTTTATTTCTTTGTTATTGATTGTGGATGGTATTATGTATATTATGATTGGGGTTATTGTTGCTATGGCTGTAATTACTTTATTTGATGGGGAGAATATTTCGTTTGATGCTAGTCTCGTTATGTATATAAATAGGACTAGTATTCCTCCTACTATGATTATAAATAGGATGTATGAGAATCAGAATCTTTTGTATATCGTTCCTCTTATTAGGCATACTAGTATTGTTTGGGTAAGTAGTATTATTCCTATTGCTATTGGGTGTTTTATTTGTGTAAATGTTATTCTCGTTATTATTCTTGCTGATATAAGTGCTTTTATTATGTCAGGGGGTATTTTATTGAAAATGTTAATTTTGGGGATTAATGAAATGGTGTTGGTAGCCTTTCCTCTGAAGTTTTAAAAGGTTATTACTTATTTTTGGTTTACAAGACCAATATTTTTATTAAATTATTAAAACTTTTTTTATTTAATGTCGATGTGGATGTATTTTTTTATTATTTACCTTTGTGGTGTTTGGGTTTTTTGTTCTAGTCGAAAGCATTTATTGGTTACTTTGTTAAGATTGGAGTTTATTGCCTTGATTCTTTATTTTTCCGTGTATTTTTATTTGTGTAGTTTTAGTTACAGTTTGTTCTTTGTTGTATACTTTTTGGTTTTCTCTGTTTGTGAGGGTTCTTTGGGCTTATCTATTTTGGTTTCTATAGTGCGTAGTCATGGTAATGATTATTTTCAGTCTTATAGTGTTCTTCAGTGTTAAGGTTTCTTTGTTTCTTGATTTTTTTGACCCCTTTGTGTTTTTTTCCTGGTTCTTGGTGGTTAGTTTGTTCTTTGTTGTTTTTTATTTCCTTCTTTTTGTTTTTTTCCTTTCCTTACTTCTTTTGTTGGGGTAGTTTGGGTTATTTTTTTGGTTGTGATTTGATTTCTTATGGGCTTATTTTTTTAAGTTTATGGATTTGTGTTCTTATGATTTTGGCCAGAGAATCTGTCTTCCGTTTTTATTACTTCCCTGGTTTTTTTTTGTTTGTTATTATTTTTCTTGTTTCTATATTGTATTGTACTTTTAGTAGAGTTAGTTTACTTTCTTTTTATGTTTTTTTTGAGAGTAGATTGATTCCTACTTTGTTTTTGATTTTAGGTTGGGGCTATCAACCTGAGCGGGTTCAGGCTGGTATTTACTTGCTGTTTTATACTTTGTTGGCATCTCTTCCTTTATTGGTTGGTATCTTGTTTGTTTATAATTACTTGTGTTCTTTATGTCTATTTTTGTTTTATGGAGTCGACCTTTCCTTTGGGGGCTTGTTTTACGTTTGTATGATTTTTGCTTTCTTGGTTAGGATGCCAATGTTTATGGTTCATTTATGACTTCCTAGGGCTCATGTTGAGGCTCCTGTTTCTGGTTCTATGATTTTGGCCGGCGTTTTGTTGAAGTTGGGTGGTTATGGGCTTGTTCGTGTTTTTCCTTTGTTGTTTAAATTTGGCTTTACTTTTAGATTTATTTGGATTTCTTTAAGTTTGGTTGGTGGATTTTTTGTTAGATTGTTTTGTTTACGGCAGACTGATTTGAAGTCACTGATTGCTTACTCTTCTGTGGCTCATATGGGTATGGTTATTGGGGGTCTTATGACATTTGGTTATTGAGGTGTGTGCAGATCTTATGTTCTGATGATTGCTCATGGTTTGTGTTCTTCTGGTCTTTTTTGCTTGTCTAATATTTCTTATGAGCGTTTTGGTAGTCGTAGTCTTTTGGTTAATAGGGGTTTAATTAATTTGATACCTAGAATGGCTATGTGGTGATTTTTGTTAAGTGCTTGTAATATAGCGGCTCCTCCTTCTCTTAATCTTCTTGGTGAGATTGGTTTGCTGAGTAGTTTGGTTTCTTGGTCTTGGTTTCTTATGTTTGTATTAGTTTTGTTATCTTTTTTTAGTGCGGCTTATACGTTGTATTTGTATTCTTATAGTCAGCATGGTTCTGTTTATTCTGGTCTTTATACTTGTTCTTTGGGCTATGTTCGTGAGTTTTTATTGTTGTTTTTGCATTGGTTTCCGTTAAATGTTATTGTTTTGAGGGTTGATGTTGCTGTCTTTTGTGTTTAATATCTAGATAGTTTAAGTAAAATATTGGTTTGTGGTGCCGATGATATGAGTTTTTGTTTTAGATTTATGTCTGTTTGTTTTGTTAGATTTATTTTTTTATTTTTGTTAGGGTGGTTTTGTTGTTTTTGTGGTGTTTATTTTATTATGGGTGATCTTGTTTTCTTTATTGATTGGAATATTGTTACGTTGAATAGAGGCTCTGTTGTTATGACTTTCTTGTTTGATTGGATGTCTTTATTGTTCATGGGTTTTGTTTTTATTATTTCCTCTTTGGTTATTCTTTATAGTGACGATTATATGTTTGGTGATTTGAATATTTTTCGGTTTATCTCGTTGGTTTTGATGTTTGTTGTTTCTATGATGTTTTTAATTATCAGTCCTAATGTTATTAGTATCTTGTTGGGATGGGATGGTTTGGGTTTGGTTTCTTATTTGTTGGTTATTTATTATCAGAATGTTAGGTCTTACGGTGCTGGTATGTTGACTGTTTTGTCAAATCGTATTGGTGATGTTGCTTTGTTGATGGTTATTGCTTGGATAATTAATTTTGGTAGTTGGAGTTTTATTTATTACTTGGATTATTTGGCAGGTTCAGTTGAGATGGAATTAATTTCTTTTCTTGTTGTTTTGGCCGCTATGACTAGGAGTGCTCAGATTCCTTTCTCTTCTTGATTGCCTGCGGCTATGGCTGCTCCCACTCCAGTTTCTGCTTTAGTGCATTCTTCTACTTTGGTTACTGCGGGTGTTTATTTGTTGATTCGTTTTAGTCCTTCTTTTGGTTTGTGGCTTAATAGCTTTTTGTTGTTGATTTCTGGTTTGACTATGTTTATGGCCGGTCTTGGTGCTAATTTTGAGTATGATTTGAGGAGGATTATTGCTTTATCTACTTTGAGACAGTTGGGTCTTATGATTATGACTATTTCTGTCGGGCTCCCGGGCTTAGCTTTTTTTCATCTGTTGACTCATGCTTTATTTAGGGCTTTATTGTTCATGTGTGCTGGTGGTGTGATTCATTCTTTGGGTGATTCTCAGGATATCCGATTTATGGGTGGTCTGTCGGTTTGTATGCCTTTTACATCTTCTAGACTGATAGTTTCTAATTTTGCTCTTTGTGGTATTCCGTTTTTGGCTGGGTTTTATTCTAGGGATTTTATTTTGGAGATGTTTTCTATGGGCTATGTTAACATGTTTAGTTTTTTCTTGTTGTTTTTATCCACTGGTTTGACAGTTTGTTATTCTTTCCGTTTATTTTATTATTCTATGTGTGGTGATTTTAATTTTGTTTCTTCTTATTCTATGGTTGAGACCAGTTATAATATGGTTTTTGGTATGGTTGGTTTGTTGGTAATGTCTATTTTTGGTGGTAGTTTTCTTATATGGTTGATTTGTCCTACTCCTTCTGTTGTTTGCTTGCCTTATTATTTAAGGTTTCTTACTTTATTTGTGGTTATTGTAGGTGGTTGACTTGGTTATGGGTTGGCCGGTCTTTCTTTTGGTGATGGTTTATTTTCTATGAGTTGGTATAGGTCTTCTTTTTTTTCTGGTTCTATGTGGTTTATACCATTTTTGTCTACTTACGGTGTTTCTTTTTGGCCGTTGGAGGTTGGTTATAGGTCAGTGAGGGTATTTGATTTTGGGTGAATGGAGTATTTTGGTGGTCAGGGTATTTATTGGGCCTCTTTTAATCTTAGTAGGGCCAATCAGTGGTTTCAATATAATGGTTTGAGGGTTTTTTTAGGATTTTTTGTTATGTGAATTATTATTTTGTTGTTTGTTCTTATTTATTACTTGGATAGCTTATTTGATTTAGAGCGTGACATTGAAGATGTCAATGAGGTATTATTTGCCTTTAAGTGGTTTTATTTATAAAAGTTTTTCTTTGTCTTTACAGTGAAAGTGTAATGTTTTTCTAAACTACATAAATGTAGAAGTGTAAACGGACTTTAACCGCTATAGTGATAAGTTAGCAGCATTCACTTTTTGTTCACTTCTTTAACTGGAATTATTTATTCATTTTTATTATTAACAATAATATACCTCTTTTTGGTTTCAGTTAAGGTGTTGGAAAGTGAGGATAATTTCTTATCTAAGGTCAGGTCGAAGCTGATTGCAATATTTGCTTCTTCACTTTTAGTTGAGGCTAACTACTGTTTGTAGTACTTTTTGAATGCAACTCAAATGTTATTGTTAACTATAGTCCCGTGATTATTCTCTTCATTCGAGTGATCCTTGGTTCCATTCGTGATATAGGCCGATAATTAGGATTAGTAGGAATATAATTCTTACTGTTATTCATGATTTTACGTTTGACGATATTATGGTTACTGGTATTGGTAGTAGTAGTGCGATTTCTACGTCAAAGATTATGAAAATAACGGCAATTAGGAAAAATCGTGATGAGAAGGGTAGTCGTGCAGAGTTTTTGGGGTCGAATCCACACTCGAATGGTGATCTTTTTTCTCGGTCTTCGTTTCTCTTTTTTGAGATTAGTGTTGTTAGTGTTATGATGATTGTTGATAGGGTTATTGTTAATATTGCTGCTGTTGTGATTATTATTATTATTTATCTTGCTTTTGCAAACCTCTTGATTGGAAGTCAAGTGTACTCTTGTTATATTAGATAAATTTTGACTAGCTACCTCATCAATAGATTGAGATGTATAGGAATAATCAGACTACGTCTACGAAGTGTCAGTATCATGCTGCTGCTTCAAATCCGAAGTGGTGGTTTGATGAGAAGTGTAGTGTTATTTGTCGTAGGAGACATGTTGTTAGGAAAGTTGTTCCGATAATTACGTGTAGTCCGTGGAATCCTGTTGCTATAAAGAATGTTGATCCGTATGCGGAGTCTGCAATTGTGAATGGTGCTTCGATGTATTCGTACGCTTGTAGTGCGGTGAAGTAGATTCCTAGTAGTACAGTGAAGAATAGTCCTTGTGTTGCTTGGTTGGCGTTATTTTCTAGTAGACTGTGGTGTGCTCATGTTACTGTTACGCCGGATGCGAGTAGAATTGCTGTGTTTAGTAGGGGTACTTGTAGGGGGTTGAATGGTTGGATTCCTGTTGGCGGTCAGGTTGATCCTATTTCGATAGTTGGTGATAGTCTTCTGTGGAAAAATGCTCAGAAGAATGATACGAAGAAGAGGATTTCTGAAACGATAAATAGGATTATGCCTCATCGTAGTCCTTTTGTGACTATTTTTGTGTGTATTCCTTGGTAGGTTCCTTCACGTGTAATGTCTCGTCATCATTGAATTATGGTCATGATAGTGATGATTGTTCCTATTCCTAGTAGGCTGTTGTCGTACTGGTGAAATCATTTAATTAGTCCTATTAGTGTTACTATTGCTCCAATGGCCCCTGTGAGAGGTCAGGGTCTTTTATTTACTATGTGGAATGAGTGATTTTCGTGTGTTGACATTAATTGACTTCTCTAGAGTATAGGGTTCTTAGGATTGCGAATACATATGATTGGATGATTGCTACGGCTGCTTCTAGAATTAGTAGTAGGATTTGGGCTGTAATTAGGATTGACAGTATTGTGTGTCTTATTGATGGTCCGTTGTTTCCTAGCAGTGTTAATAGTAGGTGTCCTGCAATTATGTTTGCAGTTAGTCGTACTGCTAGCGTTCCCGGCCGGATTAGGTTTCTGATTGTTTCGATGATTACCATGAATGGTATTAATATGGTGGGTGTTCCCTGGGGTACTAGATGTTCAAATATATGGTTTGTGTTTTTAATTCATCCGAATAGTATAAATCTTACTCACAGGGGCAAGGCTAGTGTAAGTGTTAGTGTTAGGTGTCTTGTTCTGGTGAAGATGTATGGAAATAGTCCTAGGAAGTTGTTTGTTAAGATCATAAGGAATAGTGATGTTAGGATGAATGTGTTTCCTTTGTTAATGCTTCCTTTTCTTGAGATTGTTTTTATTTCTTGGTGTATTTTATTTATTAGGATTCTTATTGTTATGCTGTTGCGGGATGGGATTAGTCATACTCTTGTTGGGATTAGTATTAATCCAATGATTGTTCTTGTTCAGTTTAATGGTAGGTTATTAATTTCTGTTGTTGGGTCGAAAATTGAGAATAGGTTTCTTATCATTTTCAGTTTACCTTGTTGGTGATGATGGTTGCCTTGTCTGTTGTTTTGGCCGTTGGAGGTTGGTTGAAGTAGTTTATGATGTTGAATATCATGAATGATGTTAGGAATACGGTGTATAGGATTATTCATTCTATAGGTATTATTTGAGGTATAGAAGGATATCTTTTCGATTATTTCAGTTTGACATTCTGATGTTATTTTATTTTAACTAATCCTTCTTCATCAGAGGTACTTGCTAGTATACCATGTGCTGGTTTAAGAGACCATTACTTGCTTTCAGTCATCTGATGATTCTCTTATCTTTGAGATTCAATTAATGAATTTGTTTGTGGTTACTCTTTCGATTGTAATCGGTATAAATCTGTGGTTTGCTCCACAGATTTCTGAGCATTGCCCGTATAGAATCCCGGGCCGGTTGATTGAGAATCTGACTTGGTTTAGTCGTCCTGGGGTAGCATCTGTTTTTACTCCTAGTCTTGGTACTGTTCATGAGTGTAGTACGTCTGCTGCTGTAACGATTATTCGGGTCGGTGAGTTTATTGGTAGTACAATTCGGTTGTCTGTATCTAGCAGCCGAAATGAGTCTGCTTGTTGTTCTTGTGTTATGTATGAATCGAATTCTAGTTTTGTGAAGTCTGAATATTCGTAGCTTCAATATCATTGGTGTCCTACTGCCTTTAATGTTAGGGTTGGGTTGTGTACTTCATCTATTAAATAAAGTAGTCGGAGGGATGGTATTGCAATGAATACTAAGATGATTGCTGGTGCGATGGTTCATAGGGTTTCAATTATTTGGCCTTCTAGAATGAATCGGCTGGTTTGTTTATTTTGAATGATTCTGGTTATTGTATATATAACTGTGATGATGATTATTAGTATGATTATTAGGGCATGGTCGTGGAAGAAGATTAGTTGTTCTATAATTGGCGATGCTCTGTCTTGGAGGCTTAGGTTTAGTCATGTTGTCATTTTAGTTCTAATGAAAGTTAAAAACTTTATTTATGGAGCTTAAATCCACCGCACTTATCTGCCACGTTAGATTTTAGTTATGTGTTGTTGAAATGGTTGGTAGTTCTGAGTAGCTGTGTTCTGCTGGTGGGAATTTTTGTAGTCACTCTACTGAGTTTCTTGTGTGTGTGGGGAACAGGATTTGTCGGTTGGATGTGATTCTTTCTCATATGATGAACAGGAATATTATTACTCTTACGAATGAGATTGTTGATCCTATGGATGAGATAATATTCCATGTTGTGTAGGCGTCTGGATAGTCTGAGTATCGTCGTGGTATTCCTGCTAGTCCCAGGAAGTGTTGCGGGAAGAATGTCATGTTTACTCCTACAAATATTACGGCGAATTGGGCTTTTAATCATTTTGGGTTTATAGTTAGTCCTGTGAATAGGGGGAATCATTGGACAAATCCTCCTATGATGGCGAATACTGCTCCTATGGATAATACGTAGTGGAAATGGGCTACTACATAGTAAGTGTCGTGTAGTACGATGTCGATTGATGAGTTTGCTAGTACTACTCCTGTTAGTCCTCCTATGGTGAATAGGAATACGAATCCTAGGGCTCATAAGCATGCTGCTCTATATGTTATTCGGGTTCCGTATATGGTTGCAAGTCATCTGAAGATTTTGATTCCTGTTGGTACTGCAATGATTATTGTCGCTGATGTGAAGTAGGCTCGTGTGTCAACGTCTATTCCTACTGTGAATATGTGGTGTGCTCATACTACGAATCCTAGTAGGCCGATTGCTATTATGGCAAAGATTATTCCGAGGTTTCCAAATGCTTCCTTTTTCCCTCTTTCATGACAAATGATATGGGAGATTATACCAAATCCCGGTAGAATGAGAATGTATACTTCTGGATGTCCAAAGAATCAGAATAGGTGTTGGTAGAGGATTGGATCTCCTCCTCCTGCTGGGTCAAAGAAGGATGTGTTTAGGTTTCGGTCGGTGAGTAATATTGTGATTGCTCCTGCTAGTACTGGTAGTGATAGTAAGAGTAGAAGGGCTGTGATGGCTACTGATCATACGAATAGGGGAATTCGTTCTGGTTTTATGCTTTTTGGTTTTATGTTGATGGTTGTTGAGATGAAGTTTACTGCTCCTAGGATGGAGGATACTCCTGCTAGGTGGAGAGAGAAGATGGCTAAGTCTACTGATGCTCCGGCATGTGCAATTCCTCTTGCAAGGGGAGGATAGACTGTTCATCCGGTCCCCGCACCGCTTTCTACGGTACTGCTGGTTAGAAGGAGGGTTAATGATGGTGGTAGAAGCCAGAATCTTATGTTGTTTATCCGTGGAAATGCCATGTCCGGTGCTCCTAGTATTAGTGGTACCAATCAGTTTCCGAAACCTCCAATTATAATTGGCATTACCATGAAGAAAATTATGACGAAAGCATGGGCTGTGACGATGACGTTATAGATTTGGTCATCCCCGATTAGGGATCCTGGTTGTCCGAGTTCCGTTCGAATCAGTATTCTTAGGGATGTTCCTACCATTCCTGATCAGGCTCCGAATACGAAGTATAGTGTTCCAATGTCTTTGTGATTGGTTGAGAAGAGTCATCGAGTTAAGATTAGTGGAGTGGCTGAGATTAATAAGTAGGCGATAGGCTGTAAATCTATTCAGAAGTGTTTACGTTACTTTTCCACTATTGTTTCATGGCCTTGTATTCATCTTGTGATTACAGAATGCAATTCTGTGGGGGTAAGTTAGTTCTTATCAAGGCCTAAAGGGAGCCCTTTATTTATAGCTTTGAAGGTTATTAGTTTGCTTAACTTAAGGCCTTCTTTCTTTAGTTCTGGTTAGTAAATATTGGTGATGATGGTGCATGCTGCTAGGCCTGTTATGGAGATTGATGACAGTGCTAAGGCTTTGATGTTTCTTGTTTTTTTGTTCTTAGGGGCTTTTAGGTTTCATTTCGGCTCCGTGTTTAGGATTATGAATCTCGAGTAGGAGATTTTTAGGTAGTAGTATAGGGTTATTAGTGATGTTACTACTACGATTGTTGCTATGGGAGTCAGTCTGTTTGTGATTATTGCTTGGATAATAATTCATTTTGGTAGGAATCCTAGGAATGGCGGTAGCCCTCCTAAGGATAGTAGTGATGTGAATATTATAAATTTTGTCAAGGTTGCCTCTTTGTTTGTTATCATGGTTTGGTTGATGAATGAGACTCCAGATAGGTTAATGGCTGATACGACTGTTACTGCTAGGGTTGAGTAGACTGCGAAGTATACTGTTCATAAGCTTTCTCTTATGGTCAATGCAATTAGTATTCAGCCGGTGTGATTAATAGATGAGTAGGTTAGGATCTTTCGCATTGAGGTTTGGTTGAGTCCTCCAATTGCTCCTACGATTGTTGATATTAAAATGATTCTGAATGTGAAGATGTTAATTTCAATCAGGTAGGACATTAGTATTAGTGGGGAAGCTTTTTGTACTGTTATTAGTAGTGCGCAATTTTCTCATCTCAATCCTTCCATTACTCCTGGGAATCATCAGTGGAGAGGTGCGGCTCCACTTTTTAGCAGGAGAGGGGTACAGATGATTATTGGTGTATATGCGGTTCCTTCTAGGGTGAATAGGTCTTCTGTTAATGTTTTTATTACCACTATAAATAGCAGTGTCGTTGAGGCTAGTACCTGTACAATGAAATACTTTAATGAGGCTTCTGTATTGTACATGTTTTTGATGTTGGATATCAGTGGAATAAATGATATTAGGTTGATTTCCAGTCCTATTCATGCTCCTAGTCATGAATTGGAGGATACAGACACTAATACACCTCTTACTAGGGTGGTTAATAAGAGGATTTTGGTTGGATTATTGGGCATTAGAGAAGAGAGTTGTTTACTCTATTTATGGGGTATGAACCCATTAGCTTGTTTAGCTTACTTTTCTACGTTTAGTTTTGTTTTTTACATCTTGGTGTATAGTGCACGTTGGCTTTTGATGCTTGATGGTGACGGTTCAATTCCGTTTGGTGTAATGATGGTAGGGGTTTTCCTACATGTTTTATCCTATCACGATAATCCTTTAGTCAGGCTCGTCATT